TTTGTGGGGATTCATAGTACTATTATCATATCAATTAGAATAATTTATGGTTGGCTTTGGTTGGACTAAAAAAATGAAATATCCAGGCTCTGTTTATAAAAAACCCAATTGGTAATATATCTACGATTACTGCGCGTATGAAAAAGGATTCCTCTTTGTTATTGGTAAAGATATCCTATTTGTCAAGCGAGGGAATCTCAAACTAAATACTTGGTGAAAGATTTGAAATTAATTGAAAAAAGTGATAAAAAAGAAATGGTGATCAGAAGATTTGTCCTATATGTGCAAATCAATATCGGGCAGATCTTTACCCGGAGTAGAGCAGAAACCTAAAAAGATAAAAGAGACCTATTCACGAACAAGAAAATACCATCGTGATTTGGATTGAATCTTGATGAAATAATACATCAATGAGAAGTTAATTCGATTAATTTAGTGACTTTTTTCTATTCTAAGGAAGAACAAAAAAAGTCCAAAACGCGTCTTTATTGAAAAATCGAAGAAAAAGTCCTTTCGTTAGAAGTTAGAAAAAACCTGCTATCAAAAAAAAAAGAATAGAAAAAAATAAACAGGACTGGAATCTAGACATTGATTCTTTTTTTTTGCAATCTTCTTTGAACCGTATGCATTAAAAGGTGCACGTACGGTTCTTAAGGGATACAATTTTACCCTAATCAACCGACTTTATCGAGAAAGATTACTCTTTTTAGGCCAAGACGTTAATAGCGAGATCTCGAATCAACTTATTGGTCTTATGGTATATCTCAGTATCGAAGATGATACTAAGGATCTGTATTTGTTTATAAACTCTCCTGGCGGATGGGTAATAGCCGGATTAGCGATTTATGATACTATGCAATTTGTGCGACCAGAAGTCCATACAGTATGCATGGGCTTAGCCGCGTCAATGGGATCCTTTCTCCTAGCTGCAGGAGAACTTACCAAACGTCTAGCATTCCCTCACGCTTGGCGCCAATGAGGTTTTTTATTTGAAAGACAAAAGAGAACTATGCCTTCGCCATATGAATATTAAGTAATAAGAAAGTAATAATAGCATGGCACTTCGAATTCGATATGAAAAATTTTTGTATTGTCTTTTTTCCAAAAGATTCGATTATGTATCGAGAGAGTAGTATGAGATAACAGGGATTTCCGATTTTCAATTATCTATCGGAAGTCCAATCCAGCGTCACAAACTTTTTTGTTTTCACACCGAAGGGCTCTTAAACAATATTTTTGTTATAAAAAAGAGCGCGAAAAAAGATTTTTTGGATAAAAAAAAGAAACTTTGGGATTGCTCAATCAAAGATATAAAAAAGAATCCATTTTAAAATAGAAAGCAACGGAGCCATCATAGTATTTTTTATAGCATTTTTGAACTCCTACGAAAGGAAGGGTGGCAATTTGATAATTTACCCATCTGGGGCTGATAAATTCTATTTTTATCTTTCTTCAATGGAGGGTAAAAGGGTCAATTTGATTCTAGAGCCGTATGCAATGCACAAAAGATGATGCCCGTACGGTTATATAATTCTATCTTTTTTCCTATTATTCTTTATCTTTCTTTTCTGTTCGTTTCATCACACCAGATAGAAAACCCTTGTATCATCAGGGTAATGATCCATCAACCTGCTGCTTCTTTTTATGAGGCGCAAACGGGAGAATTTATCCTGGAAGCGGAAGAGCTGCTGAAAATACGCGAAACCATCACAAGGGCTTATGCACAAAGGACGGGCAAACCATTATGGGTTGTATCTGAAGACTTGGAAAGAGACGTTTTTATGTCAGCAACAGAAGCCCAAGCTTATGGAATTATTGATCTTGTAGCAGTTGAATGAAAAAAAAAGATAGATTTTGTGCAAATCCGTGATTTTCTATTTTATCTCCGAGTTTACTATTCTATTAAATAGAAAAAATTCATAATCATCCGGTTAGGATCAATCTAAACCAGCCCATTATGTATATGATTCAACATGCCAACTATTAAACAACTTATTAGAACTACAAGACAGCCAATTCGAAATGTCACGAAATCCCCCGCTCTTGGGGGATGTCCTCAGCGTCGAGGAACATGTACTAGGGTGTATGTGCGACTCGTTTAGATCATAAGCTGACACAAAAAAAGAAAGAAAAACGCTTTCCAGTATGAATGATCAGTACCTATGAATAGAATAGAAGAAGGAACGCCACTATCTAAAAATAAGCAAATTGATCGCTTATATTGTGTATTAAAGTTTATGGTTTCCGTTGGTGCAAATCTAATCACCTGAATTTAAGATGATAAGCAATTCTCCATTGGTAGCAAATGGTTATCCATTAAGCGGAAGAAATCTTATTTAATTTAAATGAAAAAAAAACATAAAAATAAAGTTCGCACTCGGTCAAGAACGGACTACAAGGGTCAGCTACCCAGCTAACTTTCATAATTAAATACCGTTACTGTATAGGCGGGTCTGATTGTGAAAGACCTATTACTGGATAATTCAGGGGTAGAGCCAAAGAGTGTGGTGTGAACCATACAAGTTCTCAATAACATTGATTAAATTAAATGAAATTAAAGGCTCCGGTGTATAGAGAAGACCTCACCGTTTAAGAAGTAACCATAGAAACGATGGAACCCACTATTTCTTTAATCCATTTAATTTATATTTCTTTTTTTTATTGAATCTATTTTTTTTGACACCTAGCAAAAAAAGATTTATTATTTCTTTCGTATTTTGCAGTAAAATACCTACAAAAAAAGAAAAAATCGTGGTTGGGAAGGTTATAGTAGCCAAAGCCATTGGAATCTTTTTTTTATACATTGGAAAAATCCGTTTGATTATTAATAGACCAGGAAAGGGGAAAAGAATAACTGAAAGAAAGGAAATCAATTAGTTATTTATCAAAGTCTTATTTATTAAATGACCAGAATTAAACGCGGATATATAGCTCGGAGACGTAGAACAAAAATTCGTTTATTTGCATCAAGCTTTCGAGGGGCTCATTCAAGACTTACTCGAACTATTACTCAACAGAAAATAAGAGCTTTAGTTTCGTCTCATCGGGATAGGGATAAGCAAAAGAGAGATTTTCGTCGTTTGTGGATCACTCGGATAAACGCAGTAATTCGAGAAACGCGAGTATCCTATAGTTATAGTTATAGTAAATTAATACATGATCTATACAAGAGACAGTTGCTTCTTAATCGTAAAATACTAGCACAAATAGCTATATCAAATAGGAATTGTCTTTATCTGATTTCCAACGAAATAAGAAGAAAAGAAGTAGATTGGAAAGAATACACCGGAAAAATTTAAATGAGGTTCCCCGGAGAATGAACTCCGGGAAGGGGAAGGGATGAAGTCGAAATTACTATGAGAAAAGATGTTTGTTAAAGTAGTCAAAACGAATGAACACGTTCAACAAAAAAAATCTTTTTTTCCGATTCGGCTTTTTTTTCTTACAACACGCGATAATAAAACATGGATTCTTATATTTGTTGAACAAAATACCAATCCGGGTTTGAGTTCGGATTGGAAGTCTGATTCAAGTGAACAAAGAATAAGCCTATTTATTATTTCTGATTCTAAGACTAGTAGTTCTAGCGGTCGACTCGGTTCTTTCAAATTGTTTCTCATTATTGAGAAAGGGTAACAAAGATAAAATACGAGCTTGTTTTATAGCAATAGTAATTAATCGTTGTTGTTTCAAGGTCAATCTATTCACTCGCCTAGATAATATTTTTCCTTGTTCACTAATAAATCGACTAATTAAACTCATGTTTCTATAATCAATTCGATCCCCCGATTCAATCGGGGGCAAACGCCTACGAAAAGATCGCTTGGACTTAAGAAAGGGTCGCTTGGATTTATCCATGGTTTGTTTGTTTAGTTTATTTCTTATTTTCTTATTCCGAAAATCCTATTTCTGAATTGTCATTTTAACCAAAAATAGGATGATTTAAATATGAATTTAAATATGAATATGTTCTATATAACGTGATTTTACCCCTGTCCTTGAAAGGCTTAGTTCGATCTATTTCTTTATTTCCCCATGAATCATATGTTTGTAACAATAGGGGCAGAATTTTCTCAATTCTAATCGATTAGGGGTATTGTGCCGGTTCTTTTGAGTAATATATCTGGAAATGCCCGTTGATGCCTTCTTAACATTAACACCATTTCGAATACAACCGGTACATTCCAAAATCACCGTTCCTCGTGCATCTTTCCTCTTGGCCATGAACCTCCTTTGGATTTTTGATTTATTCAACTCTTCCATTTTTTTGATTCGAAACAAAGAAAAAGGAAAGAAGGAAAAAAGAGAAGTTACTAACTTGAAATCCAATAAAATTCAATTTAAGTAATAATAAATCAAAGTAAAGCTAAAGCTGTAGTAAAAAAGAAGTAAGACTACGATTTCGAAACTATATTTCAATCCCAAGCCCGGTATTGCAGTTAAAGATCGTGTATTCTTATCCTAGACCCACATTTTATACTCTACCCCACCCCCGTTCCTCTATTAATTCATTTAATTCGAACCTGAACCCGAGTCTCACAGACGTTGAATACACATTTATTCTTTCTCTTTCGTCCCTTATTCTAATATTCTAAAAATAAGAAATAAAGGGAAAAAAGAGAAAAAAGGGAGGGGGAAGGATTAGTCACAGATATTTGATTGTATCTCTAATCTTCTTCACTCCTTCCGATGTCAATAACTAGAATGAAAAAAGGGGAATGTCAACGCATCCGGGAAAAAACGATTAATCTCTATCAATAGACCTGCTAAAGCCCCGAACCATAGCGTACTTAGTACTGGGGCCACGGAGAGATATGTTTTTAGATCTCGCATTGAAAAACCTCCTTTTTTAGTAATACATAAAATAAAGATAATGCATATATATCAGATGCATATGTAATTAAGGGCCACTTAGAGTTGTACACGAAATCCCTAATTCAAATTGAAATGTACAATGATCCATAAGATTTTCCTTTTCTTATTATTATATGTTAAGATGT